AAGGGTATAACGAACATACCCTGTCTCCACATTGGATCAAGAACAGGGTCAGAAGGATCAAAAACTGCTAATTCATAGAGAGCCATCGAGCCCGCCCAACCAGCAACCAGAGCTGTATGCATTATATGAACGGAAAGCAACCGGCCGGGATCATTCAATACAACGGTATGAACACGATACCAAGGCAAACCCATGGAAAATACCCCTTTATCAAAGATAAATAGACACTACGTAACTTTATTGCATTGGAATATACTATGACTATCCTATGGATATGGACTTCCCTTGTTCAGCGGATTATTTCCTAACAAGGGTTATTTATTCTATTCTGTTCAAAATAATGGAAGAATTCTGTTCGTAAGAACAAAGAGAAGCAGATTTATTCTATACTCGATAAGTACCAATACGCAATGGTGGATTGATACCACTTTCCATGAGAAAATGCGTCCATCCTTATTTATCATTAGAAGGACCTATTCGTAAAAGGTTTGCTTTATTTATTTTATCTTTCTTTCTGAATTTTTCGAATCTATGGATAAAATAAATATGATAAAGCCAATATAAAGACAATAAAACCATATTTTTACGTTTCCACATCAAAGTGAAATATAGTATTGAGTTATTTTTTCTTTCAATTCATGCCTATTGGTGTTCCAAAAGTACCTTTCCGAAGTCCTGGGGAGGAAGATGCATCTTGGGTTGACGTATAGTGCGACTTGTCAGATATATTGGGTCGTATGGGATTTCCCCGTTCTCTCCCCCGATCGAGATATCCTCCGTTTCGCCCAAGAAAGAGAAATTGAATCATCAAAAAATTGGAGCGTGAAGCGCAATTAGACGCATTGTTTGGGGGAATTCATCGTACTATTTTCAATTAGAAAAATTTATGGTTGGCTTTGGTTGGACTAAAAAAATGAAGTATCCAGGCTCCGTTTAGAAAAAAACCCAATTGGTAATATATCTATGATTACTATGTGTATCATAAACGATTCCTTTTTGTTATTTGTAAAGTCATAACAAAAAGAAATGGTGATGGGAAGATTTGTCCTATATGTGCAAATCAAAATCGGGCGGATCTTTACCCGGAGTAGAGCCTAAACCTAAAAAGGTGAAAGAGGCCCATTCAGGAACAAGAAAATACTCTTTGGATTGAATCCCGATGAAACAATACATCAATGAGAAGTTAATTCGAGAAGTTTATTGACTTTTTTCTATTATATTAGAAACAATAAATCAAAATGAGTCTTTATTGAATTGAAAAATCGAAGAAAAAGCCCCTTCCGTTAAAAGTCCGAAAAACCTGCTATGAAAAAGAATAGGAAAAAATAAAGAGGACTGTAATCTATACATTGATTCTTTTTTTCGCAATTTTTTTTTTGAACCGTATGCATCAAAAGGTGCATGTACGGTTCCTAAGGGATAGAATTTTACCCTACTCAACCGACTTTATCGAGAAAGATTACTTTTTTTAGGCCAAGAAGTTGATAGCGAGATCTCGAATCAACTTATTGGTCTTATGGTATATCTCAGTATCGAGGATGATACCAAAGATCTGTATTTGTTTATAAACTCTCCTGGCGGATGGGTAATACCTGGAGTAGCTATTTATGATACTATGCAATTTGTACGACCGGAGGTCCATACAATATGCATGGGATTAGCCGCGTCAATGGGATCTTTTATCCTGGTTGGAGGAGAAATTACCAAACGTCTAGCATTCCCTCACGCTTGGCGCCAATGGTTTTTTTTTATTTGAGAGAAAAAAGAAAACTATGCCTTCGCCATATGAATATTAAGTAATAATAGCATGGCACTTCGAATTCGATATGAAAAATTTTTGTATTGTTTTTTTTCAAACCATTTGATTATGTATCGAGAGAGTAGTATGAGATAAAAGAGATTTCCGATTTTCTCTTATCTATCGGAAGTCCAATTCAGCGTTACAAACTTGGTTGTTTTCACGCCGAAGGGCTCTTAACATATTTAAGTTATAAAAAAAGAGTGCAAAAAAACCAAATTTTTCCCTTAGATCAAAAAGAAACTTTGGGATTGCTGAATCAAAGAAAAAAATCTATTTTAAAATAGAAAGCAACGGAGCCATCATAGTATTTTGGAACTCCTCCAAAAGGAAGGGTGGCAATTTGATCATTTACCCATCCGGGGCTAATAGATTCTATTTTTATCTTTCTTGAATGGAAAGTAAGGGTCAATTTGATTGTAGAGCCGTATGCAATGCACAAAAGATGATGCCCGTACGGTTGTTCAATTCTATCTTTTTCCTATTATTCTTTATCTTTCTTTTCTGTTCCTTTCATCACACCAGATAGAGAAACCTTCTATCATCAGGGTAATGATCCATCAACCTGCTAGTTCTTTTTATGAGGCGCAAACGGGAGAATTTATCCTGGAAGCGGAAGAACTGCTCAAACTACGCGAAACCCTCACAAGGGTTTATGTACAAAGGACGGGCAAACCACTATGGGTTGTATCTGAAGACATG